GATTCATACACAGCATCTCGTTCTTTTATCAAGGGTTCAATCAATTGAGATGTTTCCACAAATAATTGAAATTCAATTTCTTGATCTGTATCTTCCATTTTTGGAAACTTATAAAGTTCTTCCATCAAACCCTGATCAATAAACCTACAAAATCCTTCAAATTGTATCTGATTAAACCCAGGTATTGTAGACATTCCCTCATTTCCATCCCGGAGCATTTAAAATTTCCTTTCCCATTTATCAAAAAACCCCAGGATCATTCTTCATCGAATGATAGAATCATATGAATCGATCTAGCAATGATGGAATTTATATTCTGTTTACTGAATCACATGAAATTTTACCCAACTACATATATGTATGTAATGTATGAAATACGTATGAACGGAGGAATAAAGATAATTTTCTACTCAAATTGGAATTTGCAACAGATACAAATGAAAAGGAATTGAGAAATGCCACTTAGACTTATGACGTTTTGTTATAGAATATAAAAACAAAAAGCGATTCAATTTCTACCATTATTATGATATTACATATTCCAATCCCACTGGATATCAGAAAAAGAGATGTATTCGGGATTTGGATCTGTTCGCTAAGATTAAGATAAAGACAGAATAATCATAAAGATTATAGAGTTGATTTGTTTTAGCATTTAAACCTTTTTCATGGATTCTGTTGTTCAAAAAAAGATTCGCAGAGAAGGAAGATATTTTTACCTATTTTTAGTAGAATTCATAGAATATAATTGAAGTGCGTAAGAAGAGTTCTATTTATTAAACATGTGCAGATATCTATATATCCGTCTCCTCCTTTATAGGAGTTCTATTCGGAGCAACGTAGGTTGTGCTTTATCCAAATTTCTATTTTAGATTCAATCTATTCAATGAAAAATTGACGCACAAGAATTTCCTGCCAATTCCCTATAGGCATCATATAGATAAGATACCCCTAGATATCTGTGTAACAATTTATCTTCTGGGGTTTACATATACTCATAATTGCTATTATAATTGAAATTGAGAAGGATTTTTTATTGAAAAGAATTGATTAGTTATGTATCAATTTTTATTTTCTTATGTCATTACGGAAACACAATTTGAGATTCAAATCCAAGAATCGTTTATGAATTCACAGCCAATAGTTAATGGTTCAAATTTGTCTTGAATTTTGGTTTTTGTGACTGAAAAGACACATTTTTTTTTCAATATCAAAAAAGAGAGAGGAAGTTGTTAGCTATTGTGCCTTTTGATAGACTATACAATCAATCCAAGGGATATATCCAATCCAAAAAAGGAAGGATTTCTTTTAGTTTAGGAATTAGGATAAGGGATGACGGAAAAAGGAATTCAAGATGCAAGTATAAATGGGAATATTTTCATCTATTTTGTATCATTTTGGCGGCATGGCCGAGTGGTAAGGCGGGGGACTGCAAATCCTTTTTCCCCAGTTCAAATCCGGGTGTCGCCTGATCAACAAAAGACTAAAAATTCCTTATTCTGTTCTACTGATATAATTCAACGAACCCCAGCAGAGGGGGGCCTATTGATACTTGTTTGATTCTAAGCATCTGTTGAGGGCTGTAAATCCTTGCGTCGAGGATTCGATTCAACAAAAGAAAGATTCGAGTAGTGGAAGGGAGTCGGTAAGTCTTGATAGCCCTTCCACTACTAATGTAGTGTCTACTAACTAGGCCGTTAATTAGATTGAAGCTTTTTTATATAAAAAAGTTCAAAAAGAAAGAATTTTTTTATATAAAAAAGTTCAAAAAGAAAGAATTTTTTTTCGGTAACCCTAGTCAAGAATAGGCTATTTTATGATTGTTTCAAAGAAACAATCAGGAGAGGGTAAGGATTAGATCAAATGGGAAATCGAGGTATGTGATGGATAACGATCTGTCTTGATTCCATATTTTTATGCCTTTTACTTATGAAGGACAAAAAAAGAAACACTAGGTTTGATTATCCTACATGTTCTATTAGTAACATTCCCTCGAGACTTCTAAGGGTGTCACTTCCTGTTGTTATTTTGCTTGGGCTTAATGTTTCCAGATTCTACTAGAAAATCATATAAGAACTTGTTATAAGTGGATTTATTGGATTATTTCATCAATAGTGTTGTTCCAAAATACCCCCCCCCCTTTTTTTTTTTTGACTCTGCACCATTGATTCCACTATTATTAGTGAGCAATAATGGAATAATTCCTTCATATTCATAGAGATAGGGGACACAATTCACATGGATATAGTAAGTCTCGCTTGGGCTGCTTTAATGGTAGTCTTTACATTTTCCCTTTCACTCGTAGTATGGGGAAGAAGTGGACTCTAAGGGTACTACGAAATTGAGTTAGCGTTTTTAACTATCTAATTAAAAATTTAATTTTAATTTTGGATTCCGGTGGAGTAATGTATTAGATGAATAATACCCTAAATAAAAGAGATATTTGACTGATTCCCATGTTCTTATTTCGAAAGTAAGAAGAATACAGATGATAGGAAATTTCTTCCAACAAAATTCTTCCTAAACTTTCTATTTTGATGAACCCGCTCTTACCATAATTATATATGGACAATGAGGAACAACGGATCTTTTTTTTTTTTCAAATTGATTGTAATCAATACCAATCAAATAGATGAAGCAAAGAAATAGAATTGTAGTGCTATGTATATTACATATATGTAATTGATATTATTATTATCTATATATATATATATATATATATGATGGATGAAGATACATATTTTATTTTAGATTGATCTATATTAATCCTCTATCTTTAGAGAGTACACCTTTATACATTAACTAACAATAACCCTAAGAAAATAAAGAGTATGGTAGAAAGAAATATATGACTCTTTCTACCATACTATCGGATCTCATAGAATACTGCTGATTCTAGTCCGCTCATTTCATTTAAGACGCAAAATGGGAATCCTTTTTTATTTTGGATTTCATTTATTCAATCATTGATAAGAACTACCAAGTCAAGTTTCATTCAAATTAATTCTAATTATTTTGACTGACTGTTTTTACGTATATGATAAGTAAAAAAGCAGTAGGAACTAGAATGAACAGTGCAGTAGCAATAAATGCAAGAATATTTACTTCCATAATCTCATCTTTCGTTTTTTTTTTACTTCGCAATAACTCGGGATTTCATCCCATAGAGATGATAAATCTTTCGCCTGTAAATTCAATGGGATGAATTACATCTCGATGATATTGAATCGGCTCCATATCATGAATAACAATATGTGAGCTATCAAATCGATTCATCGTCGAGAATTGAATAGTATAACATAGGAAGATCTTTTATCCATACCGAATCCAAAAATTTATTTCTAATCCAATCCAAAATTCCTTTATTTTTTTCCATTCTTTTCTATAACCTACTGCCTTCCGGGTACAATCATCTGATGAAGTATCATCTAACCACGTTTCCACTTCCATTGGTTACAAACCCAAACAAACAATCGAAGTGAAGTTCTAAACTCCGTTTTTTTAATGATCTCATTTTCTTGAAAGACAAAGAAGTGTGATAAAGATGAGTCCCAGTATAAAAGATCTAATATTCCATCAAATGCACTGTTTGTTCTGTCTTCGATGGGACCTTTGTAAGAAAAAAGATTCTTCATTCTCTTGATAAGAGGGACAGTATCCTTGTTTGATCTTTCTTTTATTAATATCCTTTTTCTTTGGATTAGTACTGGTGGGACGCATATATCAAAAGTTCAGTGTGCAATTTGAATGAGATAAATTGTGTCAAATTCAAATTCGTAATTGAGATTACACACGATCGGAATCGGAACCAGAAAAGGAAATAGGTAAAATTTGAATATGAAAAGTATTCTATCAGTGTAACTATGTTAAATTCATTTTTTTTCATATTGTACAAGAAAACAAAGGAATTCCATTTGCGTATGTGCTCCCCAGAAACATATCGTATTCTATTCCATTAGACGGATCAGGAGCAAATGAAAAGGTCAGACCCGGTACGGTATTCGTGGAATTATGAATATGATGCTACCAAGACTTGTACTGATCCACATATGTCTCTCTCCCACCAATCGGTACTAGTTGAAGTAATGTAAATTTCCCGATTTGTTTGATGTGAAACGAAAAGAAAAAAAGAATAAATCAAGAAGATCTGCGTTGAGAATAAAATGATGCTCCTTGTCCCCCTTTTCATCTCTCCTTTTCATAGAAAAGGAGAGATGAATTGAGTATTTATTGGGTCCGCCGGGACTGACGGGGCTCGAACCCGCAGCTTCCGCCTTGACAGGGCGGTGCTCTGACCAATTGAACTACAATCCCAAGGAAATAAGGTGTATAGAATATATATTCTTATGATCTCTCTTAATCACCCTGTTGTAATCGGGACGCGGGTGATATATTGATATCCCATGGTTTAGTATTTAGTAAGAGTGACATGGATTAATAGTAATCCTTTTGTTATTGCCAAATCGATTGAGAATCAATCTTTCGATGAACAAGTCTTTTTTTCTTTACTCTTTTCCTTAGACTTTCTACTTACAGATCCTGATATGAATCTAGATCATTAAAAAGATCAGAATTTGTGAGAACAAATAAAAATAAATAAAAGTAGGGATATATCAGAAAGTTTTATTTTTCTTCTGTATCAGGCATTTCTGGAAAACAAATGGGTTATATAATTTCATCTTGTATCAGCGAATTATTGGGCCGAGCTGGATTTGAACCAGCGTAGACATATTGCCAACGAATTTACAGTCCGTCCCCATTAACCGCTCGGGCATCGACCCCGGACAAATCAATTCTTGACCTATTGATAGTCCATGATCAACTTCCTTTCGTAGTACCCTACCCCCAGGGGAATTCGAATCCCCGCTGCCTCCTTGAAAGAGAGATGTCCTGAACCACTAGACGATGGGGGCATGCTTGCCCGACTGCCATCATACTATGCTCATAGTATGAGCAGTTTTTTAAAATTGTCAATATAATCTAATGGTATGACTAGATCC